GTATTAAACCCGAAACTCCCGGCGGATGGCCAGTGACCCAAGTAAACGAAAGAATCGGTTAAATTTTTCATAAAGTAATCTCCTCTTCTAGCTAAACTATAAAAAACGAACTCTGTCCCTTTTTTTTTTTTTTTTTCTTTATTATTTTCAATAAAAAGAAAATTTCATTTAATAATTTAATTTACCTATTTGGATATTTGTAACCAGAATCAAAAACCTATTCTATTTACAAATGTATTTTAAAAAATTTTTTATTTTCAATAATAATAATGAGACTTAATTAGAATTAAGCTAGAATTTGAGACCAAGTTTTATGTCAATTTAAAAAAACCTAAACCTCCTTTTTTCGCAACACTCCTTAAAAAAAGTTTACATTAAATTAAACTAAAAGAATAAGGGGAAGGAAGAAAGCGAATCGATGTGCTAATTCCCCATCCTCAAATTAGTCCTTCCCAAGGGTTGTTGTCTCAATGAATAATTATAGAAGTTAAATCTTGTAAATCTTGATAGAATTAAAAAAACTACGAAAAAAAAATTCAGAATTTTCTGATTTCTAGGATTAAACAAAAGGGTTCGCAAATAAAAGCGCTAATGCTACAACCAGGCCATAAATTGTTAAAGCTTCCATAAAAGCCAAACTAAGCAATAAAGTACCTCGTATTTTCCCTTCTGCCTCAGGTTGTCTCGCGATACCTTCGACAGCTTGACCCGCAGCTGTACCTTGACCAACTCCAGGTCCAATAGAAGCAAGCCCAACAGCCAACCCAGCAGCAATAACCGAAGCAGCAGAAACCAGTGGATTCATGATAAGTTCCTCACACCAAAATAAAGAAATAGTTAATGATACAATCATCCAATGACTTAGGACTTAATTATAATTAAGTCATCGCTAAGATTCATCCAGCCAAAACAACAAAAAACTTTAATTGAAATAATATAATTATATTATTGAATCATAAGAATTACTTTGATATTAGTTCCTATCCACAGGATTTTGAAAAATTCATAATATATATATACGACTTTTTTATGCCATTTCTTTTTTGTGAACCACTCTTTGAATTCTTCGTTCTTTTTTTGATCTTTTTTTTCAGCCAATTCACAGATAAAACGGAAGAACTTCTAATCGAATCCTTATCTAAATCGAAATTCACAAAAGTAGTGGGGCAGATTATATCGATCTTGAACTCATATATATACCTAGTCAATATCAAATATCACATATACAAGTGTTTCTTACAGAACGTAAACCAACTATTCTATAATTGGGCTAACCTAAAAACGAATATTTGAAAAAATATAGTTAATGATGACCCTCCATAGATTCACCTATATAAGCCGCAGCTAAAGTGGCAAAAATGAGAGCTTGAATCCCGCTTGTAAATAATCCAAGGAACATGACAGGTATAGGAACCACTAAAGGTACTAAAGAAACAAGAACAACAACTACTAATTCATCGGCTAATATATTTCCGAAAAGTCGAAAACTAAGTGATAGGGGTTTTGTAAAATCTTCTAAGATGTTAATGGGTAAAAGAATTGGAGTTGGTTGAATGTATTTACTGAAATACCCTAATCCTTTTTTGCTAAGACCCGCATAAAAATATGCTACTGATGTGAGTAAAGCTAAAGCAACCGTCGTATTTATATCATTCGTTGGTGCTGCTAACTCCCCTTGAGGTAACTGGATAATTTTCCACGGTAAAAGGGCTCCTGACCAGTTAGAAACAAAAATAAATAAAAACAGGGTTCCAATAAAGGGAACCCATGGACCGTACTCTTCTCCAATCTGGGTTTGACTCACGTCTCGAATGAATTCAAGGACAAATTCAAAGAAATTTTGGCCATCAGTTGGAATGGTTTGTGGATTGCGAACCGCTAGAGCTGCGGAACCTAATAAGATAGCAATTACAACCCAAGAAGTAATAAGGACTTGCGCATGGACTTGGAACCCCCCTATTTGCCAATAGAAATGTTGGCCTACTTCTACACCAGATATCTCATATAACCCTTCTTTTATTAGTGTGTTGATGGAACATGATAAAACATTCATATTGCCCTCTGACAGAAATAAGAACTTTAAATTATTTTGATTCAAGATCCCCCCCCCCTTTTTTTTTACTTATTTACTTGAATTTTATATTGTAGTTTTGGATACCAACTAAACTAATCACACAATATCCCCAGTTTTTTTATCTCTTTTTCTTTTGTACGATTCAAGAGTAGTAACCGATTTTATAAATCGAAATACAGGGAGCCCCCCCCCCGCAAAAAAATTTGATTTAGTTATCTTATTATTAATCAATAATTTTGTATATAGCTAGAACGACCCTCACAAATTGCGAATACTAATTTGTTAAGAATGAATCGAATTGAAGCTATAGCGTCATCATTTGCTGGAATAGAAATATCTGCGAGATCAGGATTACAATTTGTATCGATTAAAGAAATGGTTGGAATTCCCAAAGTTATACATTCTCGAAGAGCCGTATATTCTTCT